AAGAAACAAATAAAAAATTTATCCCATTATTATAAATCAAGTTATTACATATTGCGAACAAATCCCGAAATTCGAAACTACCTGTTATCCAATAAAGGCCCAAAATTCCTAATAATAAACCAAAATCCCCAACACGGTTAGTTACAAACGCTTTTTGACAAGCATTTGCCGCACTAGGACGTGTGAACCAAAAACCTATTAATAAATATGAGCACATTCCAACTAATTCCCAAAAAATATAAATTTGGATTAAATTAGAACTAGTAACTAATCCCAACATGGAAGTATTGAAAAAACTCATATAAGCAAAAAATCGTAAATATCCTTGATCATGAGACATATAATTGTCACTATAAATAAGAACCAAAATTCCAACTGTAGTAATTAATATTGACATAATAGAAGTAAGTGGATCAATCAAATAGCCGACCTCTAAAGAAAAATCATTATTGATGGTCCAAGACCATACATATTGATAAACAGAACCACTATTTATTTGATGAATAGCCAGATTGACCGAAAAAGTCATAACTATACTTAACAATAAAACACTAGCAAAAGACCACATACGCCGAAGATTTTTTGTTGCTGTTGGAAAAAGGAGAAGTCCCACTCCTAGTAAGATAGGAATTGGAAGTGGAAGGAAAGGTATGATCCATGCATATTGATATGTATGTTCCATAAAAATAAAACCCTTTTATTCTTATTCTTAATTACTTGTTTCCGATTCACCGGTTAGTTTATTTTAGCTCTTTTGAGATCGAAAGGAGTCAATAAAAAAATCAAGATATCCAAGAACTTAAATATAATTTTCTAATTATTTTGAATTGTTATGAACTACTTCAAATATTCAAATCAATAAGTTAGAATTGGAAAAATGATATGACCAAATTAGCCCTTACTATTGAAAGGGAAATACTTAATTATTAAATAAGATTAATATATTTATGAAAAAAAGACATAAAATGAAAATTCGATATTTCTAAAATTTATATCTATAGAGGAAGGATAAAGAATTACACCAAAAACATAGTACTTGATTATGATATGACTCATAGGATCTACTAAGGTCAAGTAATGTCACCTAAGAAACTAAGACAAGAACTAGTTATTTTAGTTAGTTTATTAATACTCAATAACAAATTCATTGTGTAACTGAATGATTCTCTGCTATTCCAAATACTTCAATTCCAATGAATAGATATTTTTGTTTAGAAGAAAGGTTATCAGCACTTTTCTTTATATAACATATAATTAAAAAAAGGAATTACCAAACTGGCTTTTATCAAGTCATGTAATCTTTAACTGATAGCTACAAAAACTTAGATTAATTACTAGTTTTATTCGAATTTTCGACTTTTAATTAGGTGTACTTTTCTTTTTCTTCGAACGCGATCAATTAAAATAAAAAGAGATTAAAGTTTTTAATTAGGTAAAGGTTCTAAAACTTTTCGATGTATTTTATTCGATTTATAAATGCAGCACGACAAAAATAGACATAAATCTAAATGTAAGTCCGTTAAGTTCTTTATTTTTTAATTTGATATTTTATCAACTTCCAAAAATTCTATTTCTATGGCACAGGGGATACTATAGAATTGAATGAGTATATAGTATATAAGGGTACCAATCAGTACGAATTATTCTTTCTTTCAGATATTGTATGAAATAGAAATATACAATTTATTTGATAAAATAGCATATTGTTTTTCTTTTTTTTTTCTTAGTAAGATTTTATGCGATTTTAAACTTTAGTTTATCTATTTCTTTTTATCTATTTATATATATATATAAATTATATTTATTTTATATTTTTTATATATTTATATATATATAGATATCTTTTTTATTTTATTTATAAAATTTTATTTATAAAGCGCATATCATCTAGAGAATAAATGGATCGATAATGAATAGTAATGATTTGTTTTGAACAATAACTAGATGTCTTTGACATCCAACTATAACAATGAGTAGTCTCTTAGTTTTTGAATGGCAGTTCCAAAAAAACGTACTTCTATGTCAAAAAAGCGTATTCGTAAAAATTTTTGGAAAAGGAAAGGACGGCGGGCCGCGCTAAAGGCTTTTGCGTTAGCGAAATCTCTTTCTACCGGGAATTCAAAAAGTTTTTTTGTGCGCCAACTAAATAACCAAACGTTAGAAAAATCTGAATCGTCCTGACTTGAAAAAAGTCTAATTTAGAATATAAACTAAATGATTTCCTCTCCTTAATTAGTTTTAACGGATCAATATGAAATGGAATTCGCTTCGCTCCTAGGATAGGTCGAATAAGAATTCTTCTGTTTATTCAATTCCAAATAAAAAGGTACTTTTTTCTTTGAAAAAAAAAAAAGACAAGATACAAAGTTTAACATTTTTTTAGTATCTTTTATTATTTTCAAGATGGGGATTCTTATTTTCCCCATCGACTTATTTATCACAATAATATTTTTCTTATAAGAGAAAATATAAGATCTTTAATCAAAAAAAATCAATGGGT